TAGAAAATAAGTTTCTTGCAATTTTTTATCTCGAATCGTATTGAATAACAATCACCTAATCTTTCGAATCCTTGTTTCGGAGTCGATAAATTATACGTCCTCTGGTTGAATCATAACGACTTACTTCAATTTTGACTTTATCTCCTGGCAGTATCCGTATAAAACTACGTCGGATCTTTCCTGAAACATAACCTATAATCAGATCTTCATTATCTAACCGAACCCGGAACATGCCATTGGGGAGCGATTCGGTAATTAAACCTTCATGAATCCATTTTTGTTCTTTCATTCCAGGTAAGGCCCCCGTGAAATATCAACTAATGGAGCCGAAACGATCTTAGACAACTCATCCTCTTTTTTTTTTTTATAAATAGGAAGAGGTTTTGGAGCCCATTTGGCTATTAAAATGATTACCATATATAACACAAAATTTCTCCGCCGATTCCTTCTAGTCGAGCCTCCCGGTCTGTCATTATACCTCGAGAAGTAGAAAGAATTACAATCCCCATTCCACCTAAAATTCTAGGAATTCGTTGAGAGTTAGAATAGATTCGTAGACCGGGTCGACTGATCCGTTTTAAATTTAAAAAATTTCTATAGGGTCTTTGCCTATTCCTTCTATGCCGCAGAGTTAAAGTCAAAAAATATTTGTTTTTTTCTCGATGTTTTCTGACGTTTTCGATAAAACCTTCTCTGAAAAGTATTTTCACAATATTTTCGGTAATATTAGTAGATGCTATGCGAACAACTCTTTTTCTATCCATATCAGCATTTCGTATAGAGGTTATTATCTCAGCAATAGTGTCTCTACCCATGATGAACTAAAATGATTGGTGCCTCAAAATTGGATATAATCAACATGTTTTTCTTTTTTTTATTGGTTTATGAATATGAATTTTTCGAGGTATATGCGTGAGACACAATCTACGAATTAATCTAGTTCTTAATCTATTTTTTCAAATACCTCAAAGATATCACGATCTCGTTTTTTTTATAATACCTCGGGAGCTAATGAAACTATTTTAGTAAAATTTAATTGTCTCAATTCCCGGGGGATTGCACCAAAAATTCGAGTTCCTTTTGGATTTCCTTCTTGATCAATTACAACAGCAGCATTGTCATCATATCGTATTATCATACCGCTGTCACGTTTAAGTTCTTTACAGGTACGAACAATTACAGCTCTGACTACTTCTGATTTTTCTAGAGGCATGTTTGGTACTGCTTCTTTGATCACAGCAACAATAACGTCACCGATATGAGCATATCGACGATTACTAGCTCCTATGATTCGAATACACATCAATTCTCGAGCCCCGCTGTTATCCGCTACATTTAAATGGGTCTGAGGTTGAATCATATCAATTTTTTAGTCTATTCTTCCAATGCAAAGGATGAAGAAAATAAAAGAAATATTTTTTAGCCAAAAAAAGAAACCTGCGTTTTTGTTTCATCCCTAAGACTCATTTCTGTTGGTTCTACATTTTTATCCCGAAAAAATAAATTGAGTTCGTATAGGCATTTTAGATGCTGCTATTAAAATAGCCCTTCTAGCTATATTTTCGGTTACTCCACCCATTTCGTATAGTATTCGCCCCGGTTTAACAACAGCTACCCAATATTCAGGGGATCCTTTCCCCGAACCCATACGTGTTTCAGCCGGTCTTACTGTAACGGGTTTGTCTGGAAATATACGGACCCAAATTTTTCCACCACGGCGTGCATTTCGCGTCATTGCTCGTCGACCTGCTTCGATTTGTCTAGATGTGATCCAAGCAGGTTCAAGTGCCTGAAGAGCATATTTACCGAAACAAATATGATTACCTCGATAAGATATTCCCTTCATTCTTCCTCTATGTTGTTTACGGAATCTAGTTCTTTTGGGGTTATAGTTGATGGTTGTTTCGTAATTCCATCTCTACTACAAAACTGGACATGAGAGTTTCTTCTCATCCAGCTCCTCGCGAATAAAAGGATTCAAAATGAAATTTAAATGAATTTGAATAGATATTAGAACAATTTTCTAAAAAATTTTATAAATAATAGTTATTCTAATAAATCTTTATTTTCTTTTGTCCGTTCTCCAAGTTTACCAATAAAAAAAAAGAAAGTTTTCGCAGGCGAATATTTACTCTTGCAATCTCTATTTGAGTCGTATCGCTTCTTCCTGACTTCTCAGAATAGAGGAATGGATTTCCGGTTCATTTCGCCATCCTGACTAGTGAATTAATAAGATTCATTTGTTCAAAATAATCTTTTGTATTCACAGGTTTAATCGTTCCCACCGCTTCGTATTTAATGGTTAGGTCAGAATTCTACAACGGAGCTTATAATCAATTTATTCTTGAGTCAACTTTCTTAGTCTTTATTGGCTCGAAGCTCTTGATGTTCTTCTTCTATTCTATAAATAAGAAGGATTCATTGAATATTTCAATTATGGCTGAATCAACTTAGTATTGATGCTTTATTACATTGTCTTTTATGAGATGACTCGTAGACC